TCTGTATACCAAATGTCAGACGAAATAGAACGCGTTTTAGAAGGGATATAATCCAATTCTTTGATTGGGTCTTCCCAGAAAAAGGATTCTTTTATTTGACTAATGGAGACAATAAAGAATTCATTCTAACAAATAGAAGTCACCCTAAAATCCAAATGAAGACGAATAAAAGAGATAAATAGAATAAAGAAAGAGAGTCTTCTTTTCTTATTCGAAACGCCTCGTAATCTTCAACCAATTCTGCGCTTCAATATAATTACCAGGAGTAAGCGATATAGCTTGTTTCCAATACTCAGCAGCTTGGTCGAACCAAGCCTCCGCAATTTCGGAATCTCCCTGGCGAATGGCCTGTTCGCCCCGGTCGGAATAGGCGGGTCAATTCCTTCCCCTAGAACCGTACTTGAGGGTTTCCTACCTCATACGGCTCCGCAATCCATTCTTTTGGTTTTTCTTTTTTTGTGAATCTGCCCTATTTCATTCAAGGGGATTCCCGATGGATCTATCTCATTTATTTAGGATTAACCAAAAGAGGCGAATTCCATGAGTTTCAAACTTTCATTTTGATTAATGATTGATTTGAGTTTTATCTCTTTTCCCACCCTCAGAAGAATAAAGCATGGGTCGCTATTCTTTTATTCTACTCAGTTTCTGAAAGGTAACTATCTCGGTTTCATAGAGAAAGAAATGAATATAGAATCTTTGAAAAAGGCTTTTGTTCATAAGAAGGAAAAGAAAAGCCTTACTATCTTTGGGATCTGATGCTACGCCGCTGCTCAATACCTTAATCTTAGGGGATCCGCTCGATTACATAAGCGAATTCCTAACTTTTATCTCATATCATGAGATAAGTAATAAGTAAGCAGTTCTTATTGTCTCAGCTCGGCTCAAACCCTCGCAATTTGATATTGATCCTTACGGCGCTTCCTCTATCAATTAGATCCTTTATCCATAGAAGAAGGGAGATAGGCATACCTCTTTGTCTTATTTCGACTTATACGAAGTCTCTTTCTTTGCTACAGCTGGTAAAAATCGTTGCTTTGGACGATGCATATGGAGCAAGCCTTTTTTTGTTTTAGTATTTCATAGGGGGTTTTCCTCTTACCTTTCTTTCCTTTTTCTTTCTATAGTGGAGATAGCCGCACGTAATGGCAGATCACAGCCATATTATTCAAAGCTTGTGGTAAGAACCGGTTTCGTTCGAGTGCCCGAAAATAATATTCCAAAGCTTTCGTATGTTCTCCGTTACTTGTATGGATAAGGCCTATGTTATATAGGATATAGCTTCGATCATAGGGATCCATTTCGAGTCGCATCGCTTCATAATAATTCTGCAAAGCTTCCGCATAATTTCCTTCGGATTGAGCCGACATCCGTTACGGTCGTCATTCGATTTCAGGAATCTCCGTTCCAAAACCGTACGTGATATTTTCATCTCATACGGCTCCTCCCTTCACTTATGTGTATAATGAGAATGGTACACGGAATCAAAAAAGATTGAAATTGTCTCATTTCATTATTCACTTAGCGGGGCTAATGTTTTTACAAGAAATCTCTAGCCAACCTTCCTTCAAAATATTGAATATTAACATCAAGCGTATTGGTACCCGAGAAAAAGGGCGAATTATAAATAAAAAGGGATTTGTCCTCAACGCCCCCTAATTCCTGGGAATGGGGCACTTCAACAGTCTTCGATGGTTATACGTGTATTCAAAGTACGAACGAGATGGATGTTTCTTGTACCAACCACTCTACTAGTCCCAATCCCGATAAGGACAAGGGGTAATTTATAACAAAGGTTTCGTGTTGTTGATTCCTAGACGTAGTGCTTCTTCTCCTCTGCCGCCCATTGGGACTAGTCGAATAAGGTTCACCCACATTTATAGAACCTAAAAAGGTCAACCTTTCGCTCAATACTAGAATCAATCGACAATTGAAGCATCTGAGGTTGCATTAATCGGGGATACACGACAGAAGGAATTGTTTTTATGTTGTTGAAAAACTTCACCTTCAACAAGCGTAGATTTCTTTCAATAAATCTTTCTTTTTCTTTCTATCCAGAAATGTCTTTCTCCTAAGTACGGAGAGCGGTAAAAAAAAAGAATCAAATCACACCATCTCTGTAATAGGTAAAAGCCTCCCTTTCTCCTGAAGTTGTAGGAATTATTCGTAATAAGATGTTGGCTACAATTGAGAAGGTCTTATCAATAAAATTTCCATTTATCCGTGATCTAGGCATAGGGAGCAATCCATTCTATAATTCTTTTCATTATCTCTTGCGAGAAAACGATCCCACAAACAAAGGAATTGTACAGTGCAAAATAGCATAATAATAATATTATGCATTTTGCGTCCTCGGGTGCGGATATAGTCGAGTGGTACAATTTCTCTTTGCCAAGGAGAAGGCGTGGGTTCGATTCCCACTATCCGCCCAATGAAAGCTTGTGAAACGGAAATTCACAAGCTTTTCCAAGGAAAAACCAATGTCGGTTGATTCATTTTCCAGACGAAGACTACAACATAGATTAGCAGGTATTTGAGGACAAATAACTTGCTTTTTTGTTTCCGATAGTCTTTCGGCAGACTGCGAAGTAAATAGCAGTATGTGACTATTTCCGGTAGTCGAACCAACAACGCCATTTTTTGCAGGCGGAAAGCCTTCATAATCGGGGCGATGCCTTCTAAGGGCAAAGACCCTGAATGGATAGAAAGGACTCCCTTCAAAGCGTCGGTCAAGTCTTGCCAGAAAATCCAGCCAAACAGTTCGAGTACCCCAAAAGAAAATATGGGGACCAACTGTTGCGAGGATTTACCTAGCAGACTTTTCGGGAATAGAATCCAACTCCAGTTCTTCGTGAGAAAAGAAATGAAGTTCTTCGTGAGAAAAGAAATGAAGGGAAGATCCATAGAAAATTTACGACGAATTATCCTAATTATGCTCAGGATAACATATTTGGTTTTTTCCCAATGAAAATACCAAAACAGAACATAACCGGACGTGAGTAACCCATACAGTAACACTAGACACTCGATGAGTGTCGTACTCAACGTATAAGATATAAAAATCAAAAAAGATAGCTGAAGGACACTAGCAATTATTGACCAGAGCTTTTCTCTGATCTTTTTTGCTATAATCCTACACACTTTTTTTATCGATTTCCCTCTTAGTTTTATTTTTCGTACAAGCAGAACCCAAAAAAAGAACGGTTTGTGACCGTTTGTCATATTTTTTTTCCTTAATTTGAATTAAACGATTTGAAACTGAACTCAATTAATTGTACATTTAAATTTAACGGCCTTTACATACTTATTATATAATAATAGGATGCCTTTTGTCAACCGAAAAAGACCATGCGTTTTCAAAAAGAGGAAAATCGATAAAAAAAGGACAGGTAAATGGAATAAAAAAATACACTTATGTTTTTACAATATTGACAATTTGAAAAACTGTTCATACTATGAGCATAGTTATGATGGCAGCCGGGTATGCCCCCATCGTCTAGTGGTTCAGGACATCTCTCTTTCAAGGAGGCAGCGGGGATTCGACTTCCCCTGGGGGTGGGGTACTAGGAAAGGAAGTTGAGTGTGGATTATCCACAAGCCTATAATTTTTTCTTCCTGGGTCGATGCCCGAGCGGTTAATGGGGACGGACTGTAAATTCGTTGGCAATATGTCTACGCTGGTTCAAATCCAGCTCGACCCAATAATTCGTTGATCCATCATGAAATGGCACAACCTATTTGTTTTCCTGAAATGCGGGTTTCTTCTTCGGTTTCCTTATTTTCTTTCTTTTTCTTTTTTTGTTCCCGCAAAGAAAAGAAATGAGAGTGAAAGGGTGAAACAAAGTCACTATAAAAAAAGTCTTTTTCCAGTGAAAGTCAGGCGATTTGGCAACAACGAAAGGAGTACTAGGCATCCATGCCACTCTCACTTAATGTCTTGGGATTGTAGTTCAATTTGGTCAGAGCACCGCCCTGTCAAGGCGGAAGTTGCGGGTTCGAGACCCGTCAGTCCCGATGGATTCAAATTCAATAAAAAATACATGAATTTTTCTTTCTATTTTCAGGGGTCAAAATTGCAAAATTGAAGTCCCGGAGGGATCCTTCTTTTTATGTTTTGCTTCGCAAATTGCTTTTCTCATTTCATTGATTATCAAATAAATACGGAAATTTCCAGTACTTCGCCCAGTACCGATTAAGAGAAAATAGACATATGCAGATTCCTACAATTATTCGTAGCGTCCTATTTAGAATTACAAGAAATACTATATTCGACTCGTTCTGGTTTTTTCAACTGCTCCCAACCCGCACAATAGACAATAGAATAGAGTACCATATGTTTATCGGGAACACATACAAAAATGCAATTCCGTTCTTGTACAAAAAAAAAAAGAAATTGAACATAGTCAATGCTACTCTTTTTCTATTTTGAAGTATCCTCTTTTCCAGCTGCTCTTTGGTCTAACTTCAATTACTAATACTAACTTGAATGTGAAACAACCTATCCCATTCAAATTTCACACTGAATTTTTGGTATATGCATTTCTTTACTAATTTAGGTAAATAAAGAGGAAGAGCAAACAAGGAACCCGCCCCCCTCTCTTAGAACTTCGAGATAGAGGAAATGAGTAAGGGTATTGTCGAATAAAGAACAAACTCTAAAAGAATTAATTGGATAGATTCTTATATCTTTTTTTTTACCGGGCCTCGCCTTTATAGTATAGCACTTCTTTGTTTTTTCCAAGATAAAGGAAATCCTTAAAAAAGGAATTTAGAACTTAACTCCATCGGAAAGCCGGTAAGATGCTCTTTTTTTATATTTTATCGGATCATTTCCGATAATTAGAATTGTGAATTTTTGTACAAGGAAGGCGACGTGTTTGGGTTATAGAGAAGAAAAGCAAAAAAAGGAATTCTTGATTGGATCAGAAATCGAATTTTAGATGCAGTATGGATAAAAGATCTTCCTATGTTATACTATTCAATTCTTGACGATGAGTTGATTTCATAGGTCAGATATTGTTATTCATGATATTGATCCGATTTGATATTATCGAGATGTAATGTAATTCATCCCATTGAATTTACAGGTGAAAGGTTTTTCATCTCTATGGGATTAAATCCCAAGTTATTTTGAAGGAAAAAAAGGATGAGATTATGGAAGTCAATATTCTCGCATTTATTGCTACTGCATTGTTCATTCTAGTTCCTACCGCCTTTTTACTTATAATTTATGTAAAAACAGTTGGTCAAAGCGATTCATTTGAATAAAACTCGGCTTCTTCTATCTTAATAGAAATAGATAGAAAAAAGATTCCAATTTCGTGTCTTAAATGAAAGGAGCGAACTAGAATCAACATTACAATATACTATTAGTTAGTATGGTAGAAAGAAATAGATGAATATTTCTTTCTACCATCTAGAGATTTGAATTGTAATGTCAAAAAAAAGGTTGACTCTATAAGGATCTAACCGGCTTAATATAGATAAACTCACCATAGGTATCCTCATTACATATATAAAGATGTACTGTGGATACCACCATACCACCCCAATTCTATTTCAAAGTGAAAAGGAGGAACTACTCGGTCTCATTGTCCATTCGTCTGTACCCCGCTTATTTTCAAGTCGAAATACAAGCATGGGGTGAAATCTTTTTTTGATTGAAAGGGTCTTATTCATATATCTTCTTTTTTTTTTTTTAGTGTATATTATTCCTAGAATACATTACTTCACGATTAGAATTTCGAAAGAACTTTTTTTTGTCAATATTAGATCTAAATTCCACTTCTTCCCCATACTACCAGTGAAAGGGAAAATGTAAAGACTACCATTAAAGCAGCCCACGCGAGACTTACGATATCCATGTGAATTCTGTCCTCTATCTCTTTGAAGGAATTTTCTCATTATTGTTCACTAATAATAGTGAAATTAGTGGCGAAGAGTCAAAAAGGGATTCACGTCTTTTCTTGATCAGGCGACACCCAGATTTGAACTGGGGAACAAGGATTTGCAGTCCCCCGCCTTACCGCTCGGCCATGTCGCCAAAAGGATACCAAATAGATGAAAATATTCGCCTTTTGTTTCCGTTTAGGGAGAGGGCTTCCTAAACATCTGTTTTGAATATTAGACTTGGATATTGAATCTGAATGCCTTTCCTAAAAGAAAAGAAACCCCCCTTTCTTTTCTTTACTATTGAAAGTGATATTTTGTATTTTCGGTCGCAAAAACCAAACAAAAGGAACCCTTAACTATTGGCCGTAAACTCCAGGAGGATTCTTAGATTTGAATTTCAAACCGTCTTTCCCTGCGGATACTACTGATATAAGCCAACCAAAATGGATACATAACTAGCTTTTCTTTTTTTGTTTCAATATTTGAAATTATAACAGCAATGATGAGTATTTGTAAACCCCAAAACAGAAGATGTTACACAAATGTTGAAACTTTTATTTGAACAACGGAATCCGCGAATAGGTACTAAAAAACTCCACTCTATCTTGTTTCTGATTCTTATGTCTTTATTATGGCCCCGAACAGATTCAATCGCGAATTTCTTTATTATTTGTCTGGTATCCAATGGGATTTGGCTATGGAATATCAGAATAATGGTAGAAATTCCATCATTTTTTTGTTTTTTTCTATTCTATAAAAAAATACGTCCAAGTGTCTTTTATCAATTCCTTTCCATTCGTATCTATTTCAATTCTCTTCATTTCTCCGTCCATACGTATTTCGTATCTTAGATGTGATGTACGGGGGTTGGGTAAAATTTCATGTGATTTAGTCTAGTAAACAGAATCTAAATTCGATTATTGCTAGATCGCTCCATATGATTGGATGAAGACTGAGCGAATACTGGGATTTTTTCGATAAAAGGGGAATTCAAAATGCTTGGCGATAGAACTGAAGGAATGGCTACAATCCCTGGGCTTAATCAGATACAAATTGAAGGATTTTGTAGGTTCCTTGATCAGGGCTTAAGAGAAGAACTTTCTCAGTTTCCAAAGACGGCAGATTTTCTACAGGATTCTATTTTTAAATACGAAGACCTAGACTTTCGATTGTTTTCGGAAACATATCACTTGTTAGAACCGTTGATAAGTGAACGAGATGCTATATATGAAGCACGCACCTATTCTTCTGAATTATATGTATCCGCGGGATTCCATTGTAAAAACCAAATGCCTATGCGAGGACAGACCGTTTGTATTGGAAACCTTCCTTTAATGAATTCCCTGGGAACTTTTATAGTCAATGGAATATACAGAGTGGTGATCAATCAAATATTGCAAAGTCCGGGTATCTATTTCCAATCTGAATTGGACTCTTACGGATTTTCGGTCTATATCGCCACGATAATATCAGATTGGGGAGGAAGATTAAAATTAGAGATTGATAGAAAAGCATGTATATGGGCTCGCGTGAGTAGGCAACAGAAAATATCTATTCTAGTTCTATCATCGGCTATGGGTTCGAATCTAAAAGAAATTCTAGAGAATGTTTGCTACCCTGAAATTTTTTTGTCTTTTCTGAAAAATAAGGCGAACGAAAATTTTTGGTCCAAAGAAAATGCGATTTTGGAATTTTATCAACAATTTGTTGCTGTAGGTGAAAATGCAGTCTTTTTGGATTCCTTTTCTGATTACTTATGTAAGGAATTACAAAATAAATTCTTTCAGCAAAGGTGTGAATTAGGAAGGGTTGGTCGACAAAATATTAACCGAAGATTGAATCTTGATATATCCCAGAACAACACGTTTTTGTTACCCGGAGATATATTGGCAGCCACAGATCATTTGATTGGAATGAAATTTGGAATGGGTACACTTGACGATATGAAGCATTTGAAAAATCAACGGATTCGTTCTGTAGCGGATCTCTTACAAGAACAATTCAGATTGGCTCTAATTCGTTTAGAAAAAGCGGTTACCGAGACAATAGAAATAGCAATTGAACACAACGAAATACCGACCCTTGATCTTTATAATTTGGTAACTTCAACTCCATTAACAACCACTTATGAATCTTTTTTTGGATTACACCCATTATCTCACGTTTTGGATGGAACCAATCCATTGACACAAATAGTTCATGGGAGAAAATGGAGTTATTTGGGTCCTGGGGGAGTGACAGTAAGAACTGCAAGTTTTCAAAGAAGAGATATTCATCCGAGTCACTATGGACGCATTTGCCCAATTGACACATCTGAAGGAATCAATGTTGGCCTTATGGGATCTTTAGCAATTCATGCGAGAATCGGTCATGGTGGGTCTCTAGAAAGTCCATTTTACGAAATCTCCGAGAAATCAAAAAGGGTACGGATGCTTTATTTATCATCAAGGAAAGAGGAATACTATATGATCGGTACAGGGAATTCTTTGGCACTGAATCAAGGTGTTCAGGAAGAACAGATTCTTCCGGCTCGATACCGTCAAGAATTCCTGACTATTGCATGGGAACAGGTTCATTTTCGAAGTGTTTTTCCTTTTCAATACTTTTCTATTGGAGCTTCTCTCATTCCTTTTCTCGAGCATAATGACGCGAATCGGGCTTTAATGAGTTCAAATATGCAACGACAAGCAGTTCCGCTCTCTCGGTCCGAGAAGTGCATTGTTGGAACTGGGTTGGAAGGCCAAGTGGCTCTAGACTCCGGGATTCCCCTTATAACTGAACACGCGGGAAAGATCATTTCTACCCATACTGACAAGATCCTTTTATCGGTGAATGGGGAGACTCTAAGCAGTCCATTAGTTTTGTCTGAACGTTCAAACAAAAATACTTGGATACATCAAAAACCCCAGGTTTCACGGGGTAAATGCACTAAAAAGGGACAAATTTTAGCGGACGGTGCCGCTACGGTTGGGGGAGAACTCGCTTTGGGGAAAAACGTATTAGTAGCTTATATGCCATGGGAAGGTTACAATTTTGAAGATGCGGTACTCATTAGTGAGCGTCTGGTCTATGAAGATATTTATACTTCTTTTCACATACGGAAATGTGAAATTCAGATTCTTATGACAAGCAAAGGCCGCGAAACGATCACTAACAAAATACCGCATATAGACCCCCATTTCCTACGAAAATTAGACAAAAACGGAGTTGTAATCTTGGGATCTTGGGTAGAAGAGGGCGATATTTTAGTGGGTAAATTAACACCAGCGACGGACAACTTAGATCCGGAAAAAAGGTTATTAGAAGTCCTGTTTGACGCTCCGATAGCCACTACAAAGCAAACTTGTCTAAAACTGCCTATAGGTGGGAGGGGCCGAGTTATTGATGTGAGATGGATCCAGAAAGGGAAGGCGTCCAGGTCTCTTAAAGATAAAGAAAGGATTCGTGTATATATTTCACAGAAACGTAAAATCAAAGTAGGCGATAAAGTCGCCGGAAGACATGGCAATAAAGGGATCGTTTCCAAAATTTTGCCTATACAGGAGATGCCTTATTTGCAAGACGGAAGGCCTATTGATATGGTCTTCAACCCATTAGGAGTACCTTCGCGAATGAATGTAGGACAGATCTTTGAATGCTCGCTCGGGTTGGCTGGGAGTCTTCTAGATAGACATTATCGAGTAGCACCTTTTGATGAGAGATATGAAGAAGAGGCTTCGAGAAAACTTGTCTTTTCTGAATTATATGAAGCCAGTAAGCAAACGGGGAATCCGTGGGTATTTGAACCCGAGTATCCGGGAAAAAGCATCCTATTTGATGGAAGAACGGGAGATCCCTTTGAACAACCTGTTATAGTGGGACAGTCTTATATCTTGAAATTGATTCATCAAGTTGATGATAAAATACATGGGCGTTCCACCGGTCCTTATTCACTTGTTACACAACAACCCGTTAGGGGAAGGGCTCGGCGGGGGGGCCAGCGAGTAGGGGAAATGGAGGTTTGGGCTCTAGAGGGATTGGGGGTTGCTCATATTTTACAAGAGATGCTTACTTATAAGTCTGATCATCTTAGAACTCGCAAACAAATAACTGGTACTCTACTGCTTGGAGGAGTGCTACCGAAACCTGAACCTCAGGATACTCCAGAATCCTTTCGGTTGCTTGTTCGAGAACTACGGGCTTTGGCTCTAGAACTGAATCATTTCCTTGTATTATCTAAGAAGAACTTCCAGATGAATAGGACGGAAGTTTAATCGGACTGAATCGGAATTTCATTTCTATGATCGATCAGTATAAACACCAACAACTTCGAATTGGGTTAGTTTCTCCTGAACAAATCATGGCTTGGGCCAATAAAACCGTGCCCACTGGAGAGATAGTCGGAGAGGTGACAACCGAGATCACTTTTTCTTATGATGAGGAGTCTCAAACAACTAAGCCAGAAAAGGGTGGATTGTTTTGTGAAAGAATTTTTGGACCTATAAAAAGCGGAGTTTGTGCTTGTGGAAAGTCTCGTAAAATCGGAGATGAAAAAAAAAAGAGAACATTTTGCAACGAATGCGGAGTCGAGTTTGTTGATTCTCGCATACGAAGATATCAAATGGGCTACATCAAACTGGCATGCCCCATCGCCCATGTGTGGTATTTGAACTATCGTCCTTGTTATATCGCCACTCTTTTAGATAAACCTCTAAAAGAGTTAGAAAACTTAGTATACTGCGATGTGTGATTTGATCGAAATTCAGATGTTACAGATTTGGAATGAAAAACTGTCACCCTACGAATTAGGATGCACGGATCTGACATGTCTCTTGTGAGGAGGAACATGAAGCTCAGAACTATGGGTGTATTCAATAACCCCCCAAAAACAAAAAGGATTGATTGGTCTATGGTCGATACCCGATTTCAAAAATTTGAAATTTCGAGTTGTATTATACCTCGTGAAAAAGACTTCTTTCTTTTGTGCAAAGCCTTCGTTTTCTATCTTTTACAAAGAAATACAATTTTGTTCAAGTAAGCAAATCTTTTATGGTTCCTGAAGTCTATCCATCGCATATAGGCTTTGATTGAAAGGCAAGGCATTTTGCGATAACCGTCGAGGTGAAATCAGGACCTAAAAGATCAAGGGGAACGATATATAGACAAGTAAAGTCCTTCTGAATTCTAAGGTATTCCTTTAGAGTCGAGGGATTCATTATTAGAAGGGAAGTAGACTACTCAACAATTTCCAATTTCATTTATGTCACTCTTTTCAAAGGAAAGAATTCCTAAAATCAAAACAAAAGAACAATGAAATGTTGCTTGTGAGAACTTGAGTATGGAGTAGTTTGGGGTTTTCTAGAATTTGAAAGCAAGAACTCCTATATCGTTATTTGGTGTAACTACTTGAGCCGGATGAGAGGAAACTTTCACGTCCGGTTTTGAGGGGGGGCTATAGGATCCTATCCCAATTTGGTTGTTGCTAGGCATATAGCTAAAAAACCCAATTTCTTACGATTACGAGGGTACTTCCACTATAAAACCCAATCCTGGAGCTATACCCTCGCCCATTTTTTGAGGACCAAAAACTTCCAAAAATGTCGAGGTCGTGAAATTTCTGCTGGAGCAGGCGCTATCCGAGAACTCTTGGTCGATCTAGATTTGCGAGTTATTATAGATTCTTCGTTAGAAGAATGGAAAATAACTCGTTTGTTAGCAGAAAAGATAAAAGACGCCATATTACAGGAGATACAGGAGAAAGGGCTCGCGAGTAAGAAATTGCTGGTGAAATATCAGAAAATTGAAAGAAGAAGGCGCTTTTTGGTTAGACGCATGGAAGTAGCTAAGCATTTGCTTCAAACAACTGTAAAACCTGAATGGATGATTTTATGTCTATTACCGGTTCTTCCCCCCGAGTTGAGACCGGTATTTAATCTATCTGAGTTTCACGTAATAAATTCGGATATTAATATACTATATCAAAACATTCTTGTGCAGAACAAGCTTCTTTGTCTTTTATTAAGACAAAGTCAATTTACCCCAGGGAGCTTAGTAACGGGTCATGAGAAAAAAGTACAAGAAGCTGTGGATGCACTTCTTGATAATGGACTCCACGGAAAGCCACTAAGGGATCCTCATAAAGAGGTTTACAAGTCGTTTTCAGATGTAATTGCAGGCAAAGAGGGGAGATTTCGTGAGACTCTGCTTGGCAGGCGGGTTGATTATTCGGGGCGTTCTGTCATTGTTGTAGGCCCCTTACTTTCATTACATCAATGTGGATTGCCTCGTGAAATAGCAATAGAGCTTTTCCAGACATTTGTAATTCGCAGTCTAATTAGACAGCGCCTTGCTGAGGACGTACAAACTGCTAAGACGCAAATTCGGGAAAAAAAAGAAATTGTATGGAAAATACTTGAACAAGTTATGCGGGGGCATCCTGTATTGCTGAATAGGGCACCTACTTTGCATAGATTAGGTTTCCAGGCCTTCCAACCCATTTTAGTGAAAGAGCGCGCTATTTATTTACATCCACTCGTTTGTAAAGGATTCAATGCAGACTTTGATGGGGATCAAATGGCTGTTCATGTACCTTTATCCTTGGAGGCTCAAGCGGAGGCTCGTTTACTTATGTTTTCTACTATGAATCTCTTGTCTCCGGCTATTGGAGATCCCATTTGCGTACCAACCCAAGATATGCTAATTGGGCTCTATATCTTAACCATGGGGGATCGTCGAGGTATTTGTGCAGATAGGTATAATTGGTGGAATCGGAGAAACTGTCAAAACGAAAGAATTGACGATAAGCACTATGGGTATACCAAAGGAAAAGAACTCCTTTTTTGTAATTCCGATGATGCAATTGGAGCTTATCGACAGAAAAGAATCCTTTTAGATAGCCCTTTTTGGCTTCGGTGGCGACCAGATCAACGCCTTCTTCTTTCAGGAGGACTTCCTGTCGAAGTTCATTATGAATCTTTGGGTACCCATCATGAGATTTATCGACACTGTCAAATAGTAAGAAGTGTAAAAAAAGAAAAGGATTTTATATACATTCGAACTACTGTTGGTCATCTTTTTCTTTATCGAGAAATCGAAGGTGCTATTCAAAGGTTTTATCAGGACTGTGTCTGCTAGGGTACCTAACCTAAGTCAGTTTAGGACCTCAAGGGCCTTTCCGATTCAACTCATCACTTTATTCGTAAAACACGGTCGAGAAGCTAGCGGTTTGAAACCTTGTAAAAGACAACCTTTTGGAATACTACTCAACGGAATAGGGAGATGCTTATGACAGAAAGGGCTGGTCTGGCCTTTCACAATAAAGTAATAGACGGGGCTGCTATTAAACGACTTATTAGTCGATTAATAGATCACTTCGGAATGGCATATACATCCTACATCCTAGATCAAGTAAAGACTTTGGGTTTCCAACACGCCACCGCTTCATCCATTTCATTAGGAATTGAGGATCTTTTAACGATACCGTCTAAGAGATGGATAGTCCAGGATGCTGAACAACAAAGTTTTATTTTGGAAAAAGACTATGAGTATGGGAATGTACACGTAGTAGAAAAATTACGCCAATCCATCGAGATCTGGTATGCTATAAGTGTATATTTGCGACAAGAAATGACTCCCAATTTTAGAATGACGGACCCCCTGAATCCAGTCCATATAATGTCTTTTTCGGGAGCTAGAGGAAATGCAGCTCAAGTAAACCAATTAATAGGTATGAGAGGGCTGATGTCGGATCCACTAGGACAAATGATTGAGTTACCCATTCAAAGCAATTTACGTGAAGGGCTCTCAGTAACAGAATATATCATTTCTAGCTATGGAGCCCGCAAAGGGGTTGTGGATACTGCTGTACGAACATCAGATGCTGGGTATCTTACGCGCAGACTTGTTGAAGTTGTTCAACATATTGTTGTACGTAGAAGAGATTGTGGTACCACCCGAGGGCTTCCTCTAAGTCCTCGAATTGAGGCAAAAAGAAGGTTTACTCAAACATTAATCGGTCGTGTATTAGCAAACGATATTTATATGGGTCCGCGATGCATTGCGGTTCGAAATCAAGATATTGGGGTTGGCCTTGTCAATCAACTCATAACCTTCCAAACAAAGCAAATATCTGTTAGAACTCCCCTTACTTGTAGGAGTACGTCTTGGATCTGTCGATTATGTTATGGTCGAAGTACTACTCACGGCGACTTAGTCGAATTAGGGGAAGCTGTAGGTATTATTGCGGGTCAATCCATTGGAGAACCGGGGACTCAACTAACATTAAGAACCTTTCATACCGGTGGAGTATTCACAGGAGGTACTGCAAAATATGTACGAGCCCCTTTCAACGGAACAATCAAATTCAATGAGGACTTGGTTCATCCCACACGGACACGCCATGGGCAGCCCGCTTTTCTATGTTATATAGATTTGTATTTAACTATTGAGAGTGAAGCTATTATACATAGCGTGCCTATTCCACCAAAAAGTTTTCTTTTAGTTCAAAACGATCAATATGTAGAATCAGAACAAGTAATTGCCGAGATTTGCGCGGGAACATCCACTTGTCTTTTTAAAGATAGAGTTCGAAAACATATTTATTCTGAATCATCGGGAGAAATGCACTGGAGTACCGACGTGTACCATGCACACAAATCTCCTTATAGTAATGTTCATATATTACCAAAAACAAGTCATTTATGGATATTATTAGGGGATTTATGTGGATCCGGTCCAGTTCTTTTTTCGATGTACAAGGATCAAGATCAAATGAGCAGTCATTCTCTTTCTGTCCAAGGCAGATATACGCCTAGCCTTTCCGTGAATAATGATCAATTGAGACACAAATTCTTTCCTTTGAGTCCTTATGACCAAAATGGGACAAGGGGGGGTAGGATCCCGATTCCTAATTATTCAGAACTGACTCGAAGTCTATCGACTGCTCTACTATATCCTGCTATTCTCCACGAGAATTTGGAGTTATTCGCGAAGAAGCGAAGAAATAGATTTCTCCTGCCATTCCAATCCATACATCGACGAAAAAACGAACGAATACTCTTTTCTGACATCTCGATTAAAAGACCCAGAAATTCTATTTTGCGTAGAAAGAGCATTCTTGCTTCTTTCGATGATCCTCGATACAAAATCAGTCTTTCGGGAATTGCGAAATATGGTGAGGTGTATTCAATCGTCAACAACGAGTATTTCATCCACGAGCGAGAAGTCGAAGACTTGGAGCCAGACGACAAGTGGGAAGACAAAGACACATGGGAGTTTTTCTTGAAAAATCTCGAAAAAAAGAAAAAGAAAAAGAAAAAAAAAGTTTTCGACTACTATGGAGGAGTCGAAGAATTGCAGCCAAAAGAACCAGGGAGGGTGAAGGTGGATCCGCTTTTTTTCATTCCCGAAGAAGTGTATATTTTATCCAAAAAAGATCCCTTAAGGGTACGGAACAATAGTATCATTGGAATAAATACAAAAATTACTTTAAAAAAAAGAAGCCGAGTAGGCGGATTGGTACGAGTTTATATAAAAAAAGGAAAAGACGGTTGGATTAAAGTGAAAATCTTTTCTGGAGATATCTCTTTTACGGGGAAGATATCTAAAAGGAAGAAATATAAAAGGAAGAGATCTAAAATATCTATAGCCAAAGACAAAGACATTGCCTTCTTGATACCACAAAAAAGAAGAAAAAAAAATTCTAACGAATTCAAAAAATCGAAAAATTGGATCTATGTCCAACAAATTAGACTTCAACCTACCAAGACAAAGTCTTTTTGTTGGTTTCGACCCTTAGTCACATATAAAGTAGCGGACGGTCTCAATTTCGCAAGACTTTTTCCTCCGGATCTATTGCAGGAAATGGATAATATACAATTTCAAGTTCGCAATTATATTCGCATTAGGGATGACAAGTTGATTCTAGGCCTTTCTGGCAGAAATCGATGGATTCCATTCGTTCGGACTTGTTTAGTCTTGAATTGGGACCAAGACAAAGAAGCTTCGTCTATCGAGGAGGCTCACACTTGCTTTGTGGAAGTAAGTACAAAGGGCCTGGTTCGAGATTTCCTAAGAATTCACTTAGGGAAATCCCAGATTGCGTATATGAGAAAAAGGAATGATCGGTCAGCTTCAGGATTGACCTCTGATAATGAGCTAGATCACACCAATAGAAATCCCTTTTCTTCCAGTTATCCCAAGGCAAGGATTCGACAATCACTTAGCCAAAACCAAGGAACTATTCGTACATTGTTGAATAGAAATAAGGAATGCCAATCTTTCCTAATTTTGTCATCATCTAATTGTTTTCGACTAGGCCCCTTCAACGATGTAAAATATCACAATCCGAAAAAAGAATCAATTCAAAGAGATACAGACCCTATAATTCCAATTAGGAATTTGTCAGGCCCTTTAGGAACAGTCCCTCCAATTGCGAATTGTGATGTATTTTACCATTTAATCACAAAGAATCGGATTTCGGTAATGAATTATTTGCAACTTGAAAAATTGAAACAGACCTTTCAAGTAATTCAATATTTTTTTATGGATGAAAACGGGAGAATCTATAAGTCCGATCCATATAGTAACATCTTTTTGAATCCATTCAATTTGAATTGGTATTTTCTACAGCATAATTATCATCAGAATTATCCTAATTATTGTGAAGAAACATCTACAATAATCAATCTTGGGCAGTTTCTTTTTGAAACTGTATGTATAGCCAAAAACGGACCACGCCTAAAATCGGGTCAAGTTTTCATTGTTCAAGTTGGCTATGTAATAATAAGATCAGGTAAGCCCTACTTGGCTATTCCAGGAGCAACCGTTCGTGGTCATTATGGACAAATCCTTTACGGGGGAGGTATACTAGTTACATTTCTATATGAAAAAGCAAGGTCTGCTGATATAACACAGGGTCTTCCAAAAGTAGAAGCGGTGCTCGAAGTGCGTTCAACGGATTCAATATCCATGAACCTAAAAGCGATAGGTGAGAGTTGGAACGAGTGTATAATAAGAAGTCTTGGAATTCCTTGGGGATTCTTGATTGGTGCCGAGCTAACAATAGCGCAAAGCTCTATTTCTTTGGTTAATGAAATTCAAAAGGTTTATCGATCCCAGGGAGTCCAGATACACAATAGGCATATAGAAATGATTGTACGCCAAATGACATCAAAAGTCTTGGTTTCAGAAGATGGGATGTCTAATGTTTTTTTACCCGGAGAACTTATTGGATTGTTACGAGCGAAACGGACGGGGCGTGCTTTGGAAGAGGGGGTCTGTTACCGCGCCATCTTATTGGGAATAACGAAAGCATCTCTGAATACTCAAAGTTTCATATCCGAAGCGAGTTTTCAAGAAACTGCTCGGGTTTTAGCAAAAGCCGCTCTCCGAGGTCGTATCGATTGGTTGAAAGGCCTGAAAGAGAACGTTGTTCTAGGGGAGCTGCTCCCCATTGGGACCGGATTCAAAGGATTAGTGCACCTCCCTTCAAGGCAACATAAGCCTCTTTCTATGGAAACCAAAAGGAAGAGTTTATTCGACGGGAAAGTGAGGGATATTTTATTCCATCATAAAAAATTGGTTGATTCTTGCAGTTCAAAGGGATACATCAAAAGAAAACAAAAAAAGAAAAGAATCCTTTATAGGATTTCATGATTCCTAAGAACAGATCAATTCATCCTTTGCACTATGGGCGGCGATTTGATAATAGTAAGAAACAAACAGAATAACGAATAGAAAGGAATGGCTTGAATCGTGCCGGCCAATCTTCGGTAGAAGAAAAGGTTCCATCGGAACAATTCTTTATTTCAGGTCAGGATACCGCGTCTTTTTTTCTTTGAAAAAAAAAAAAAGAAAGAAAGAGGAAATGGGGGGAGAAATGAAAAGAAGATATTGGAACATACGCTTGGAAGACATGGTGGCAGCAAGAGTTCATCTTGGTCATAATATTAAGAAATGGAATCCTAGAATGGCGCCTTATATTTCTGCAAAGATGAAAGATACTCATATTACAAATCTTAATAAAACCGCGCGCTTTTTATCAGAAACTTGTGATTTAGTTTTTGATGCAGCAAGTAAGGGAAAACAATTCTTAATTGTTGGTACCAAAAAAGAAGCAGCTAATTCAGTAGCACAGGCTGCAAGAACGGCTGGATGCCATTATGTTAATCAAAAATGGCTCGGCGGTCTGTTAACAAATTGGTCCACTACAAAAAAGAGACTTCATAAGTTCAGGGACTTGATAAGGCAACAAGGGAGACTCTCCCGCCTTCCGAAAAGAGATGCAGCTATTTTGAAGAGACAATTGTCTCACTTGGAAAAATCTCTAGGCGGGGTGAAATATATGAGGAAATTACCCGATATTGTAATCATCCTTGATCAGCACGGCGAATTTACGGCCCTTCGAGAATGTCTTACTTTGGGAATTCCAACAATTGGTTTAATCGATACTGATTGTGAACCCGATCTCGTGGATCTCCCGATTCCAGCAAATGATGACACTATCCTTTCAATCCGATTCATTCTTAACAAATTAATACTCGCAATTTGTAAGGGTCGTTCTAGCTCTATACGAACGATTACTAGTCGTCCATCGCACATAAAAGATAAAAAACAGAGGAAACATAAAGAACAGAGACTCTTGTGCGATTGATTGGCATCCAAAATATACAAACAATTCAAGTAAGCAAGTCGAAAAAGAGATGATTGAATCAAAATAATTCCTTTTCAAGTTCTATTTTTGGCAGAGGGCAATATGAATATTCTATCATGTTCTATAAACACATTCATGGAGTTATTATACGATGTATCCGGTGTGGAAGTAGGTCAACATTTTTATTGGCAAATAGGGGGTTTCCAAGTCCACGGCCAAGTACTTATTACTTCTTGGGTTGTAATTGCGATCTTATTAGGTTCATCCATTCTAGCTGTTCGAAATCCGCAAACCATTCCGACGGATGTTCAGAATTTCTTCGAATATGTCCTTGAATTCATTCGAGACGTGAGCAAAACTCAGATTGGAGAAGAGTACGGCCCATGGGTTCCCTTTGTTGGAACTCTCTTTCTTTTTATTTTTGTTGCGAATTGGTCGGGGGCTCTTTTTCCTTGGAAAATCATACGGTTACCGCAGGGGGAGTTAGCCGCACCCACAAATGATATCAATACAACCGTTGCTTTAGCCTTACTCACGTCAGTGGCATATTTTTATGCAGGTCTTACTAAAAAAGGATTGGCTTATTTCAATAAATACATTCAACCGACTCCAATCCTTTTACCCATTAACATCTTAGAAGATTTTACAAAACCTTTATCACTTAGTTTTCGACTTTTCGGGAATATATTAGCTGATGAATTAGTCGTTGTTGTTCTTCTTTCTTTAGTACCTTTAGTAGTTCCTATACCTGTCATGTTCCTTGGATTATTTACAAGCGGTATTCAAGCTATTATTTTTGCAACTTTAGCTGCGGCGTACATAGGCGAATCCATCGAGCATCATTGATATACGGGGGCATAAATAACGTAAGATAAAAGAAGGAATTTCATGTGATTTTGTTCAAATCAGGGAAAGATATATGCAATTTTGATGGAAAAACATAAGATAAACGAATGAATAGAAGATAAACGAATGAATAGAATTTTTTTTTTCAATCCGGTAATTAGGAAAAAGGTAAGGGGTCGATAATGAATTGAGTTTTTTTTCAAATGCTCTCAAAAAGAGCACAGGTTCTTAGTATTAGATGATATTATGATATTTAGCAAATTAAGAATTAAGAAAAGGAGTCGATTATGCAACCAAGAAGGATTGACCGGGTTGAAGACCAGGAGGATATCTTCAACGTTGTTGATCATCCCCAACCGAACGTTTCTTTTCGAACTAGATCGAATCCTGTTTATGAGTTTGGACAGAAGGAGAACCTTGAAGATCTTGAGTTTGGGGAGAATGTCTTCAACGTTGATGATCATCCCCAAAAGAAGGTTGGTTATAGTACTATAACCAATCCTCTTTTTGGGGTGGAGGAGGGGGAGTCTCCCTGCAACGTTGTTGCTCATCCCCAACAGAAGGAGAACCTTCAAGATCAAGAGTTTGAGGAGGAGGCGGAGGATATCTGCAACGTTGTTGCTCATCCCCAACAGAAGGAGAACCTTGAAGATCTAATGCAAGATTATACTCTGTTTGGGTTTGGTGAGGAGGAGATCCTCGCCGGCAGTACGGATGGAGAAAGGGTCGGTCAGTCAGACCGAATTGTATTAGCAAATCGGGTTGACCCTGGGATTCAACCCGCAGAACAACGCTATGATACAAGTATCATAGCTCCGCCCCCAACTCCCCTTCAAAGTCCTTCCCGAGTGGGGTCTTTTGCGCACAGCTTCGTATTCATCGTAATCATCGTAATAAAGGTGGTACGATGGTGGAAGTAAACGCAATTGTATGTATCATTAACGATTTCTTTAATGTGGTGCGAGGAACTTATCATGAATCCACTGATTTCTGCCGCTTCTGTTATTGCCGCTGGGTTGGCCGTTGGGCTTGCTTCTATTGGACCTGGGATTGGGCAAGGGACTGCCGCGGGCCAAGCTGTAGAAGGTATCGCGAGACAGCCCGAAGCGGAGGGAAAAATACGAGGTACCTTATTACTGAGTCTGGCTTTTATGGAAGCTTTAACAATTTATGGGCTCGTTGTAGCATTAGCACTTTTATTTGCGAATCCCTTTGTTTAATCCTATTTTCATTTGAATCCTCTAATAGAAATCGAATCTAAAAAAACACGCATGTTTTTCCTATTTTATCGCCTCGGACTCGCTTGCTCCTTGCTTTTTCGAATTATATCACGACTTTATTCCTACAATTACTTATTCTTTGTGGGAACCCGTCAGGGGAAGGTTTGATTTTGAGGATGATAAATTAGCATACTGACTCACTTCCTTATTTCCCATTTTGAGTCCAATGTGAACTGGGGGGTATTGCAAAAAATGGAGTATTTCGCAATTGACGCGAAACCCGGTCCTTAATTCTAATAAGTTCAGTATCGCTCTTACCCCCCCCCCCAAAAAAAAGAGATTTCTAATTTCTAAATCGAATTTTTTTGATCTTTAGAAAGAAGTAAATAAAAAAAAAAAGAATAAGAAATAGAAAATAGAGTAACTAGAAGAAATAGTAAAGTAATATAGAATAAAGTAATACAAAAAGAACTTTGTTCGATTTTTGAATCTATTTATAAAGGAGATATTTTATGAAAAATGTAACCGATTCTTTCGTTTCCTTGGGTCGCTGGCCATCTGCCGGGAGTTTCGGGTTGAATACCGATATTTTAGCAACAAATCCAATAAATCTAAGTGTAGTACTTGGTGTATTAATCTTTTTTGGAAAGGGAGTGTGTGTGGGTTGTTTATTTCAAGAATAGGCTGGATCCAACCAGCTGCACTTTTTTTCTTTCGTTATAACTAGTAAAGGGGTGCACGATCCCGCGAATTACTTATGACTAAACTAAAAAGGTATATTTAAGAACCTCAGCATTTCGCGATTCGTTAGTAAATAGACTTTGATTCTCTATCAACCAATAACGTCGGACCATTAACATGGTTAAAGCTAAACTCTTTGAAGTCCAGGCGCAGTACAGTACTCTTTTTACTACTTACGTTAGTTAATACAACGGTTAAAAAAAAAGAGTTGGAAATTTTGTTCGATATAAAACACTCATGTCGATAAAATGATTTGAACCCTTTATTGGAAAGCGGCTATTTCACGCCCTTTTTATCCAATGCGGAATCGATGACCTAATGTATAAAGTAATAGGAGTTCTTTGGATTTCAAGAAAAAAAGAAACAACTTTGCTGACAAGTACATCTTTTTGTTTAGTCAGAAGAATCCTCCGAATATTCTGGTCTTGGATTAAGGATCAGTTTCGATATTGTCATTTTGGAGTATGAAATATGTATGAATAGAGGATAGGCTCAGTGCATTAAAAAAGTACGGGAATTCCCCATACATAAAGAATTGAAATCATTGAGCGCGAGAGCCAAATGAATCGAAAGATTCATGTTTGGTTTGGGAAGGGATCATCGAAGTTCTGAAATGAATGGAAAGATAATCTACTTTCATTAAATGATTTATTAGATAATCGAAAACAGAGGATCTTGAATACTATTCGAAATTCAGAGGAACTGCGGGGGGGGGCCATTGAACAGCTGGAAAAGGCCCGGGCTCGTTTACGGAAAGTGAAAACGGAAGCGGCTCGGTTTCGAGTGAACCAGTATTCTGAGGCGGAACGGGAAAAGTTGAATTTGATGAATTCAACTTATAAGACTTTAGAACAATTAGAAAATGACAAAAATGACAGCATTCGTTTTGAACAACAAAGGGCAATTACTCAAGTCCGGCAACGGGTTTTCCAACAAGCCCTACGAGGAGCTTTGGAAACTCTGAATAGTTGTTTGAACAAGGAATTACATTTACGTACCATTAGTGCTAATATTCGCCTCTTGAGATCGATGAAAGAACTAACTAATTAGTCCTTCTACCATCTCTACCTATTCTACTCTAGACAGGCATTCTTTTTTTCTTCCAAAAAAAGCAAAAAGTGAAGAAATAGTCATGGTACCCCTTAGAGCTGATGAAATTAGAACTATTAT